CCCCGTACCACCGAAAGGTTTGGTCGCATACTTGAAAAATAACCCAAAAAATCAAGGGAATGCTTGGATAATTGGTTTATATAAATCCTTCCTGGTTGAGACCACACATAAGAATGACATTGCCATAAATTGACAAGATAATATTTCCACTTATTCATCAGAAGAGGGGTATCCTTCGAAGACAGAATAGATTTTCCTTGATATCTAACATAATGCATAAAAGGATCCTTGAAGAACCATAAGATGGCGGCCGGAAAATCATTAACGAAGACTTCTTCTACAGGATATTTTTTTTTTTCATAGAAATGGATTCGCTCAAAAAAGATACCAGAAGAGGTTAATCGTAAATGAGAAGATTGATTACGAAGAAAAAGTAAAATGGATTCGTATTCACATACATGAGAATTATATAGGAGCAAGAATAATCGTGGATTACTTTTTGAAAAAAAAAAATTTTTTGGAGTAATAAGACTATTCCAATTATAATACTCGTGAAGAAAGAATCGTAATAAATGTAAAGAAGAGGGATCTTTCACCCAATAGCGAAGGGTTTGAACCAAGATTTCCAGATGAATGGGGTAGGGTATTAGTACATCTGATACATAATTTAAATGTGGGAATTTGTCCTCTAAAAAAGGAAATATTGAATGAATGGATCGTAAATTATAAGATTTTACGATTTCTGTCGCCTCTAAGGAAGATACTAATCGTAGGGAAAACGGAATTTCCACAATGACTGCAAATCCCTCCGACATCATTTGAGAATACAAATTTTTGTTGTACCCAAAAAATTTATTTTGGTTAGAATCATTAGCGGAAATTCTCAAATGATTCTGTTGATACATTCGACTAATTAAACGTTTTATAATTAGTAAACTATATTTAGTTTCATAACCTACATTATCCAACAAAATAGATCTATTTAAACCATGATCATGAGCAAGTGCATAAATATACTCCCGAAAGATAAGTGGGTATAGGAAGTCATGTTGCTGATATCTATCTAGTTCTAAATATCCTTGAAATTCTTCCATTTTAAATTTGAACAAGAAAAGAAATAGGTGATTTATTGGGTTATCAAATGATACATAGTACGATACAGTCAAAACAAGGTATTATAGTAAGAAAATACCTCGGAACAAGTAAGACTCATCAACAGACTCTCTAGCCTCTCTTTTTCCATCTAATTGATTTATGTTCATTCTAGGGTAACAAGATGGTTAGAAGTCCTTTATTTTTTCAATCCAATCGCTCTTTTGATTTTGAAAAATCTTTATCAATATACTGCCTTCTTCTACACATTTATCTCTACCCCATAATGGGTAATAGCTAATAATTAGGACTCATAAGAAATTTATAATCCACTCATGGGAAAAGTTTTTCCCGTATTAAGCACTAATATATTTTTAACGTCTAATTAGATCGGGTAATCATTCAAAAATTAAGAACAGAAGCTCATTACTTTTTGTTTCCCTATAATTGGAACCGTAGTAAGGCTCTACCCATTTATTCACTCGACCAAATTCATTTTTTTTATTACACGACAAGAATTCAAACAATTTAAATAAGGTTTTGGACCTATTCGGTAAGAATGAAATATTCTTAGAATTATCCATTGATACGACATGCTGCTTTTTCCATTCATTCCTTTCAGGATCAGTCGTGGTCTTACAAACTCTACCGATGGTATGGACGAATCTTTTGCTTCATACAAATGTGTAAAAGATGCTAGCCGCACTTAAAAGCCGAGTACTCTACCGTTGAGTTAGCAACCCAAATAAAATAATTAGAATGTGTAGATACAATCGGAATCTCAATAAAAAAAAAAGATTGAATTGCACAACGCAATCCAAACCAATCAAAACATTAAAATAGCAAAAATTTTTAAAATTCTAATTGATTAGATTCTGAACATAATAAAAATGAGCAGATCCGATGAAAAAATTCTCAGATAAAAATAGGGATAAAGTAAAATATTTATAAATAGCTCCTTGTCTCTTATGTCATCCATTAATTCTATAGTATATATAGATTTTTATTGAGTTTAATCTTAATCAAAAAAAGACTTCTTGTATCACAGAAAATACAAGAACCCATTATTTGAATGAAATAAAAGCTATGGGACGGAGATATAAACGGATCCATTTATCCACGATCGGATTATATTTATTTGATACACTGTTGTCAATATGAATGTTGAGAAAAGAATACAAAAGAAAAAACAATTTATAAATATAACTAACAATTCCAATTTCAATCAATTAGACAATTCGAATTATAAGAAAAAATAAGAAAAAAAAAAAAAAAACTAAGGACTTGTGTTGGATTGGCACTATATATAATCTTTCTATACAACACAACATTGATACAATATTGGTGGAAAAATAAATTAAGTAAAAAAATGAGGTTTATTCACTAAAATAAGCAAGTGAAATCCTTTGTGTTTTTTTATTTGTTTGTTCCTTAACTCATTGACAGTAATCTCAAAATTTTATATTTATAGACCCGATTACTTCATTTATTTATTATTTATTCACTTAATCTTTTTCTATCTATTTTATATATATCAATAAAATTTATATCAATAAAATATAAATAGATTTTTGTCGTTATAAAAGACACTCTTTTATAGTAACAATAATAATTTTATAGTAACAATAATAAATTTAGTATGATATAAATAGAACAAAAGAGGAAATAGCAAAGAAACAAAAAGGTTATATAAGGCTATATACAAATCATCCACATTTTTTTTATTTCATTAATTGAATTTTATTTGTTGATTAGGGCGAAGTTCCGTAAAAACACCCGCCCTTTTTGAAATATCATGAACAGTTCCTGTAGGTTGAGCACCTTTTTCAAGGAAATATAGAATAGCAGGAACATTTAAATAGATTTGATTCTTTATCGGGTCATAAAAACCCACTTTACGAAGATCTCTTCCCTCTCGTCGGGATCGAACATCAATTGCAACGATTCGATAAATGGCTCATTGGGATAGATGAACAATACTCCCCCCCCCTAGAAACGTATAAGAAGTTTTCTCCTCGTACGGCTCGAGAAAATTCTAAATTATGTCTATGTATAGAATCATAATATCAAATAGATCCATAAAATCATCAAATTCATTATATTATTGATTTTAGTTTAAATACTTTTTCTTAGTCTCCCCCCCCCCCCAAAAAAAAATTATTTGTATCCTCATAACTCAAGTTGAATAACTCTCAAATAACTCAAAAGAAACCTTTTAGGTATTAAATTTATTGAGTGGTCTCTAACCCTTTTTGTTTGTCTCCTTTAGAATCTATTTTGATTCTTAAATATGATCTGGTTGTTGAGACAATTGAAAACGGTATTTCCTTGTTCCAGGATCTTTATCTTTGCCTTGAATCATTGGGTTTAGACATTACTTCGGTGATCTTTAAATCGTTTCAAAACGGCAGCAACATACCATTTTTTGTGATTTCTTTCTATCAAAGAATCGTATGAATGGTTGATTCATACGTAATACACTTTACTTTTGATTTGATCAAAAGAGTTTTACCAATTCCAACAAAATTAACTTTTTAATTTTTTCGAATTGGATCCTTTAGATTTATATATCTAAAATATACTTACGAAGTTGTTCCAATTTATTGATCGATACTAACCTTAGATTCTTGCCCTTGAGAAATTAATCAATACGTTCTACTCGAGCTCCATCGTGTACTATTTACATGGCAACACTCTCAAAAATGAGGGTTCCAGTGGAACAGAACAAATGATGTCGAGCCAAGAGCACTTTCGTTCCTATATAATATAAAAAAGTGGTGGATGTAAGAATCCACAGCTGATCATGTCCTTCAAGTCGCACGTTGCTTTCTTCCACATCGTTTTAAACGAAGTTTTACCATAACATTCCTTCAGTTTGGAACCAGTATGTAATTGATTCAATTATGGAATCGTGAATAATCATCGGTTCGGTCGGTACATAATAATCTATACTTTTTTCTTCTATACGAAGAATGGATAATGTATGACGAAGTCTCAACAAGAATTCAATCAATTTAACCCCATTGTTTATAATTTTTTTTTTTTATTCTAACTAACATGAATAAATAAACACGAATAAACAAGTTATTTTGAATCTCTATCTTCAAGTAACGTGATAGGATAAATTCAACAATTTCACACTTCTTAGAGTACCAAGAACTCATAAGAAATCATTAAAAAGATTTAATTGATTGAATAGTTTCCTACCCTATATCATTATTTGCATAAGGTTTTACAGTAAGTACCATTCGCTTTTTATCATCATTAAGAGAAAGATAAATCCATATTGGATTAAACCATCAATGATTAATAAAAAAAAAGACTGATGTAAAGAAAGATTGAAGATTTAGGTTGTTATTTTTTCATATTTCATATTGTAAAATCAGTAATATTTAACAAATCAAAATTTCGTTTCATATGCGTGTTATTTGAACTCGATTAAATTTGTGAAAAAGATATGATTAATAATAATAAAAAAAAAAAAAAAGAAATTAAGAATCATATTCTATAACAATATTATACTCTTAAACGGAAGACTGGTCGAAAAGACAATCTTTATTTTGATATATTTTATTATGATATAGATTATGATATATATTTTATTTTTTATTTATTTTATAGATTAATAAAATTATAGATTAATAAAATTATCGTGGGTCAGGTATGTTCTGGGACGGAAGGATTCGAACCTCCGAATAGCGGGACCAAAACCCGTTGCCTTACCACTTGGCCACGCCCCATTTCTAGTCGACACTAATAAACACTAATATTGGTACTGGTTGTTCGTCAACTCAAGTCTAAATATCTATTATCTATAAAATAGATTACTAGAATTTTTATACATGTAGACGTAGAATTAAACAGAATTTATTGATCATTACATATAATTCAATTAAGATATTGTATGAAAGTATGGTTTATTCTATTCTCTTTTGATTTGAGAATTGAAGGATTTTTGATTGGGTGAGTTCAAATCAAAGAAAGTTTTTTGGTCTATCTTATTTTCTTTTTATTCATTTTTCTTTTCTATGAATAATAACATATTTATAATAATAAAATAATAAAAAACTCAATTTATTAATAACTCAATCAAAATAAATAAAATACAATTATCCTCAAGAACAAAATGTTTGTTATGCTTAATATATTTAGTTTGATCTGTATCTGTCTTAATTCTGCTCTTTATTCAAGTAGTTTTTTCGTCGCCAAATTGCCCGAGGCCTACGCTTTTTTAAATCCAATCGTAGATGTTATGCCAGTAATACCCCTGTTTTTTTTTCTCTTAGCCTTTGTTTGGCAAGCTGCTGTAAGTTTTCGATGATATCTTTAATTTAATAATGTCTAGACAAATTCATGATTTATTGAAAAAAAAAAAAATTCAAAGAAAAGAATTGATAAGATCAGATAAGTCTTACACCCTCAATTCAAATATTGAAATTCTTGTACAACCGCGAAAAATCTGGATCACCCCACTTTATTTCTTGGTGTCAAAATAAAAAATCAAAATAGTAGGGTATGCGGTATAAAAACGGAGAATCTATTCTCTTTTTTACTAAAAAAAATCTTGGAGATGATGTAATGCTTACTCTCAAACTATTTGTTTACACGGTAGTGATATTCTTTGTTTCTCTCTTTATTTTCGGATTCCTGTCTAATGATCCAGGACGTAATCCTGGACGTGAAGAATAAAAGATAAGGTTTTTGTTTTCCTTGCTTGATTTTAAAATGTTCTTAGTAGGATTTTATCTATTACACATTTTTAACTATTAAAAATAAAAAGAGCTCGCGAAAAATTCGAAAGAAAATACCAAGTCATCAACAAAAACGGAAAGAGAGGGATTCGAACCCTCGGTACGAAAAACTCGTACAACGGATTAGCAATCCGACGCTTTAGTCCACTCAGCCATCTCTCCTCCCAATTGAAAAAGGATAATACTATGTTACATTATAAAAAATAAGGATTGAAAGAGCCCTTCATAATATTTTTTTTTCATCCGAGAGTGCTTTTTAGTTCCACGGCCCGGCTAAGTACTGACCAGGCCGGGCCCGCCATTTATTGTTCCAACGAATCATAAATAATTTTTTTTATTTGAAAACTAAAATACTTGCTTGTTATTACGATTGGAAAAATAAAAACTCTTTAGATTTCTATGATATAGAATCAAATGATATCGAATCAAAGTGTCGTTTCTTATCTTAATTTTTTATATTTATTCTTTATTTTCTTTATTCCTTTTATTTTATTCTTTATTCCTTTTATTTTAGTAAAGTAAATAAATAACAAAAAGGGAACTGTGGATTCTTGCACAATCCATTTTCATGTATGTTATGGCTTAAGTAGTTTTGTCGAGACGTCTAGGTCAAAAACCTCCGGCAAAAAAACACTTGTTATTTAGTTTTAGTTATTGAATTCTCTTTTCCGAATCTCATTGGGTTCTCTGATACAACACGTAAACGCTCTAATTTTCATGATTATTTTATGATCCTATCCTTTCTTTTTACTCTTTTAACTTTTTATTACGACCCATTTTCTTGTTCGACAAAAGGTTCATTTATATACAATAATCGAATTGTAGCGGGTATAGTTTAGTGGTAAAAGTGTGATTCGTTCTATAATCCTTTATATAGTTAAGGGGTCTTTCGGTTTGATTAATATTTCATTCCGACCAAAAACTTTATTTCTTAAAAAGATTTAATCCTTTACCTCTCAATGAAAAATTCGAGGAAGAATATACATTCTCGTGATTTGTATCCAAGAATCAATTAAAAATTGAAAAATTGGATTATGAGATTACGAAACATAATTTTTTTTTTTAATTAGATCAATACTTCTAATTGAATAAGTATGAGTAAAGGATCCATGGATAAAGATAGAAAGTGGCTTTCTAATCGTAACTAAATCTTTAATTTGGAATTTGTATTACGGAAATTGAAGCAAAATGGCTATTAAACAATGACTTTGGTTTACTAGAGACATCGACAAATTGTTTTAGCTCGGTAGAAACAAAATGCTTTTCCTAAGGATTCTCTCACATAGAAATAGAGAACGAAGTAACTAGAAAGGTTGTTATAATATAATCCCCCTCTTTTCTATAGGGATCGTCTAGAAAGCGGGTTGTTCTGAATACATTCAGACAGAAAAGCTGACATAGATGTTATGGGTGGAATTTTTTTTTTCGTTCATGTCTTAATATAGGAATTTATACATCTTCCATAAAGGAGCCGAATGAAACCAAAGTTTCACGTTCAGTTTTGAATTAGAGACGTTAAAAATGATGAATCAACGTCGACTATAACCCCTAGCCTTCCAAGCTAACGATGCGGGTTCGATTCCCGCTACCCGCTTTTACTTTATTTTTTTATTAAATTAATAAGAAATAAGAAAAAAATAGAATTAAATATTTTGAGATTTTTATTATTTTATAAAAAATTTTATGAATATAATTAATGTAATGCATCATTGACTTG